GTAAAAGAAAGAACACTTGAATTACTTTTTCTGGGTGACACAATAGAATTATTAGATTCTATATTTATATTTTTCTATCGATCAGATATCATGCGAGCCGAACCCTTTCTATATTAATAGAATCTTACTCTAACTCTATTTATTTTAGTATATAATATTTGACTATCTAATCAAGTTTTCATTTTTTTTGTATAAACAAGTTCATTGAAGAAGTTCTATTTGCTCAATAAAATTCCCTATCTTTTTTGTTTGTCCACTACGTCTATTTCTTATATTATATGGTATGTGTAAAATATTCTATGTCATAAAAAAGGGTTATAATAAAAACTCGGAAAAAAAAAATCGAAACTAAGAATAGGATTCTTTGACGAACGGGATAAAAAAGCATTATTATTCATATTTATTTCGACACAAGGAAGAAGGGCTCTAGGAAGACAAATAAAATAATCGCTCCTAGAATCCCTTTTTACTTTACTCCATTTCTTTTTATACTGTACTTTATATTCTACGTTTTATTATGTTTAATATCTAGTCGAATTTTCGTATATTAAAATATAAAACCATTAATATATTCTATGACATTGAAATCTTAAAACAGTGACATAATCATATCGCTCCAATTTATTGGGGTTGATAAAAAAAAAAAGAAAGAATAGGTAAAGTAAAAAAGTCTTCTTTACAATATACCTACTATGACTGACTAGTATTGCGGTACAAGTAATTATATAAATATTAGATAGAAAACGAGCTTTTCAGAATTTTTTGATTATACAGAATTACATAATTATCAACACAAATTTTGTTCTTTTTACGAACTTAATATGTTGATAAATCCGCGTACCTAAAAATTCATTTCGGACAATTGAACCTTTTCAAACTGTTTCTTTTTAAGAACCAAAAAGATTTGTGCCAAAATAACAGATGCCAAGAAGAAGAAGAGACCTTGGACACGTAACGGATCTTGAAGTACTATTTCCGCATCCCCCTGACCAAATCCACCCACATTAGGATTACTCGTTAATGGTTGATCAAGTTTGATAGATTCTCCCTCTGAAACAAGAAGTTCTGGTCCTGGAGGTATAATATCAATCACTTCACGTCCATCCGACGAATCCGCTATAGTGATTTCGTATCCCCCCTTTTCTTTTCGTATGATTTTGCTTATTATACCTGCGGCTGTAGCATTATAAACATTATTATTACTCTTGCTACCGTCGGGATAAATCTGACCCCTTCCCCTGTTCCCGCCTACGTATATGGGATATTTTAAGAAGTGAACGTCTCTCTTAGTAGCGGGATCGGGGGAAAGAATAGGAAAGGCGATTTCACTATATTTCTGACCAGGAACAGGGCCTACCACAAGAATATTTTTTTTAGTGGGGCGATAGTTTTGAAAAGAAAGATTGCCTATCTTTTCTTTAATCTCAGGCGAAATACGATCGGGGGGAGCCAATTCAAACCCCTCTGGTAAAATAAGAACAGCCCCCACATTCAAAGCCCCCCTTTTACCATTAGCAAGAACTTGTTTCACTTGCATATCATAAGGAATTCGAACAACTGCTTCAAATACAGTATCAGGAAGTACCGCTTGTGGAACCTCGATATCCACGGGCTTATTAGCTAAGTGGCAATTGGCACATACAATACGGCCGGTTGCTTCTCGCGGATTTTCATAACTCTGCTGTGCAAAAATGGGATATGCATTTGAAATGGGTGCTCGAGTTATTATATATATCATGAGCGATACGGAAATGGATCGAGTAATCTCTTCCTTTATCCAAGAAAAGGCATTTCTAGTTTGCATGGTCCAATCATTGATCCTGAAAATTTCTACAATAAAATTAGGTAGGTTGCTAGTATAGTTCCCTATCCATGATTCTGCTATTTCCTGAAATCATTTTATTGGAATATAGGAAGAATCCCCTGGCTGGGTAGAAAGAAAAATAAAAGAATAAATAAAATTTTGAAAGTTTAGCTTATGTACAAAGTAAGAAACATTATAAGTGGATCATTTTTTTTAGTCATTCATTGAATGATAAATCACTACAAGTGACGGAGATACACGATTTAAATAACGAAAAATCCAATATTTCCAAATTGTATCTAAAATGACTGGAAAAGTGGAAACAAGACCGGATATGATTTGATGATTATGAGCAAATCCAAAATCTTTATAGACAGAACCGATCATTAGTTCCCAACCATGGGGCGAATGGAATCCTATACATAAATCAGTTAATAAAAGAATAGAAAAAGCTTTTATTGTGTCGCTTAAGTTATATAGGAATTCTTGAACCCAAGAGTTAAGAATAATAAGTTCTTGATTACCTAGAATAGAATAACCACTTAGAATAACGAAACCGATTATATTTGTGGAGAAGTGCAAAATCGTATCGATAGGATCCTCATTGTGCGTCTTGATCAATTGGATCGTTTCTTTGTAGATTCCGATACGAAGGTTTTGGTTTTGTATGCGTGTTTCCGGATATTCTTTTATCATTTCATCCAAGAGGAATAGTTCCTCTAATTCTATGAATTTTTTTAGAATACTCTTTTCTTGAATATCATTCAAGAAAATTTCGGATTGCCCAGTATTCCACCAATTAGTAACCCAAGATTCTAGACTTTTATTAAATGAGAAAGAGATCCACCAGGGCAAAAAGACTATAGATGTAAGATATAGAAGGGGAATAAATGCTTTCTTTTTTGACATTTTTCGTCGTCTTTAATGAACTCACCTTTACCTCATTCGTCAACTCTATATGATAATAATATTTCTGTTAAGCATAAGTTCTATTATCTATTATAAGTCATAGAACCTATAAATCTATTCCCCCCGTTTTTTTTTAAGAAAGCATTCCTATTTTTGTATTCTTCAGTGCATTTTTTTTTTCAAAATACTTCAATTGGTACACGCAAGAAATAGGCCAATTCCGCTGCTTTTTGTTCAATTTCTCGTGGGGTCAAATTCTCATCAGTACGAGTCAGGGGAATGGCCCCCTGTCCTCTGATTTCCATATAAAGGACACGACGAGTATAAATACCCTCTTTAACTTCTATTCTGATGGACTGAATGTCTTTCATAAGGAATCGGAGAAAAATACGACGATTTTTTCCAGGAAATCCCCAACGAAAAATACACACTATTCCCTCTTTTCTATCGAATCGATCATAACCACTACCTATATTCCACGAAATTGTACACCACAAGTAGGAGCTAATAAAGAGACCCGCGATTCCATAGAAAGACATCACGATCCCTTGTGGAAAAAAAAGAATTTGATGAGACGGAAATAAAGATATCAAATTCCTACCAAGATAACTGGAAGTTCCAACTAATAAGAAACCTAATGAACCTAAAAAAAGGATAAAGGCCCAGCAGAAATTACTTGTTTTTCGAGACCCCGTTATACGTTCTATCCATATACGTTCTGATCGCCAACCCATACTAGACACAGTTGTATTTTATTGGAATTGGGAGAATAACCCAAATGAATTTGACTTTTTTTGTTTCCGAAGTAACTCTCATCAACTAGCACTATTCTGATGTAAACCTTTGTAAACCTTTAGGAGTAATTCATTGAATTGCTTATCGATCTAAAAAAAATAGATTAGATTTGTCTCTACTGCGCGTATCTAAAAAATCTTGTTTTTTTGAACATGAAGAAATAAGGAAGCCATCGCAATTGCCGGAAATACTAGGCCCACTAAAGGGACAAAAATAGAGGGTAAGTTGTTGAGAGTTGTCATAGAATGGGTACCTCGATTTAATATTTGTACCTCTTATTTTTTATATTGTTATAAAAATATTTTATAATCACTAGAATTCATATATAATTATACTAAGTATATCTATATATATAATAATAAGTACTGAATATATAAGAATCTAGAATAATAAATATATAATAAAAAGTACAAAGTACACAAAGAAAAAAAGGAATGTCCAACTAAATAAGTAAACTTATTTATATTTATCTTTCTATTTCTACATGAAATATATATATGATAATACTTTACGATAATATATTTTATTCTTTTTCTTACTATTACTATTCTTCTTTTATTATCTTATTACCTTGTTGTTGTCTTAAAATTTGATTCTTGTCTGATTCTGATAATTTCCAATTTTTTTTTATTTAAAAAAATTGAATAAAAAAAGAAAGAGTTTCTTACAAATTCCTGAAAACTTCGTTAGAATTCTAATCTGAGGCAATAACAAGGATTCTTAAAAAATAGGGATTCTCGGGGGTAGATATAAAAAAAAACTATCCACACGATTCTTTCTGCAGTTAAATCTTATGTTACCAACGAAAAATTCATTCTTTGGATTTTTGCTTTGATTCATCTATTTGATTCCTATAAACGAAATACCTACTCGCTCGTCACAAATAATGAATTAAGGCTCGGCTTGATTTAATGAACGAAAGCATGGAGCCGAAATAACTCACTCAGAACGCCCTTTAAAGGATTACGTGGTACGATTGAATCGAATAAGCCCTTATGGAATAAATATTCAGACGCTTGTGAACCTTCAGGTACTGTCTTATTCAATGTTTGTTCAATTACTCTTTTACCCGCAAATGCAATGTAGGCATTGGGTTCGGCAATAATGATGTCCCCCAACATACCAAAGCTAGCTGTCACCCCACCGGTAGTAGGAGATGTAAGGATCGATACATAGAATAACTTTTTATTTGCTTGATAATCATATAAAGCCGAAGATATTTTAGCCATTTGCATCAAGCTCAAACTTCCTTCTTGCATACGTGCTCCCCCGGAAGCACACACGAGAATAAGAGGTAAAAATTGATTGGTAGCATATTCGATCAAACGGGTGATTTTCTCACCTACTACGGATCCCATACTACCTCCCATAAACTGAAAATCCATAACTCCAATTGCTATGGGAATACCGTTTAGTTGACCTGTGCCTGTTTGAACAGCCTCAGTTAATCCTGTCGTTCTTTGATAAGAATCAATACGATCTTTATAAGGTT